AGGAGCCTTATAAAGATCGTATTGATTCTTATCAAAGAAAGACAGGATTAACTGAGGCTGTTCAAACAGGTGTAGGTCAACTAAATGGTATTCTCGTAGCAATTGGGGTTATGGATTTTCAGTTTATGGGGGGTAGTATGGGATCCGTGGTGGGGGAAAAAATCACTCGTTTGATTGAGTACGCTACCAATCGACTTATACCTCTTATTATAGTGTGCGCTTCGGGGGGGGCGCGCATGCAAGAAGGAAGTTTGAGCTTGATGCAAATGGCTAAAATATCATCTGCCTTATATGATTATCAATCCAAGAAAAAGTTATTTTATGTATCAATCCTTACATCTCCTACTACTGGTGGGGTAACAGCTAGTTTTGGTATGTTGGGAGATATCATTATTGCCGAACCCAATTCCTACATTGCATTTGCGGGTAAAAGAGTAATTGAACAAACATTGAATAAAACAGTACCTGAAGGTTCACAAGCGGCTGAATATTTATTCCAGAAAGGTTTATTCGACCTAATCGTACCACGTAATACTTTAAAAAGTGTTCTGAGTGAGTTATTTAAGCTGCACGCCTTTTTTCCGTTGAATTCAAATTCAATCAAGTAGAGCGTACTAAGTTCAATTATTTTATTTGTAGCAAACAAGTAGTTAGCTTGTCGGAATTAAAGTAAATAAGAACGCAATTTTCTTTGGTTGGTGACCTAAGATCTAATTGTAGAAAGAAGCAAAAGTTGCGGATAACTCTTTTTTTTACCTAGATTTCCCATTACTAATAAAGAAGTCTTTATCAAGAAGATAAAAGCGTGAGTTCTTCCTTATCGCCCGAAAATATCATTTTCACTAAAAATCCTGGTTGTGTCGCATTCTAGCAAATCTTTCGATAATTTGTAAGAAACCTTTTCAAATTAGAAGACAAGAACAAAACACAAAGAAATTAAGAAAAAAATATAATTAATATAATAAAGTTGATTATCATAGGTATCTTTAGTGTAGAAATATGAATAAGTCCTTTTATTTAGTTCTACATTCCTTGGACTTAGTCTATATACTCACTTAGATATATAGTTCTATAAGAATTTGAAAATTCCATTTCTCAATAAATTGAATTTAATAATAAAGACCAATTCATAATAATTACAATTTTGAATTATAATTATTGTAAAATATGATATAAAAAAAAATAATAACAGGTGCAAATAGTAAATCGAGGTACCCCGTTTTATGACAACTTTCACTTTTCCCTCTATTTTTGTGCCTTTAGTAGGCTTAGTATTTCCGGCAATTGCAATGGCTTCTTTATTTCTTTATGTTCAAAAAAACAAGATTGTTTAGATCTGAGGGGACCCAATCTCGTCCATTTTTTTTTTTGAACTTCTACTTGCTAGGATAACACAGATATTTATTTCTTTCGGGAAATGGAAATATGGTATGACATGTAATTTCTAAAGGAAAAAGCTATTATGCCTGCAGAAAATGATCTATGAGTAAATAAATTCCAGCTAGTTTCAAATAAAGCAGGATCGTTGGATACCTAAAGTTGGTGGATCCATCTGTAATATGTATATTTGGGATTTAAGGAAGGGTATGTTATTAGTTTAGATCTAACCAATTTGATAAATTACTCCTAAAGGTTCACATCAACTAGCACTAGTTCACATCAAACTAGTGCTAGTTTGATGAGAGTTCCTTCGGAAACAAAAAAAAGTAAAGTCAAAATGATTTGGGGTATTCTCTCAATTCCAATAAAATTTAATCGGATGAAGTATGAGTTGGCGATCAGAACATATATGGATAGAACGTATAACAGGGTCTCGAAAACTAAGTAATTTTTGCTGGGCCCTTATCGTTTTTTTAGGTTCATTAGGATTCTTATTGGTTGGAACTTCCAGTTATCTTGGTAGAAATTTGATATCTTTTGTTCCGGCTCAGCAAATTGTTTTTTTTCCGCAAGGGATCGTGATGTCTTTCTACGGGATCGCCGGTTTCTTTATTAGTTCCTATTTGTGGTGCACAATTTCCTGGAATGTAGGTAGTGGTTATGATCGATTCGATAGAAAGGAGGGAATAGTGTGTATTTTTCGTTGGGGATTTCCTGGAAAAAATCGTCGCATATTCCTCCGATTCCGTATAAAAGATATTCAGTCGATTAGAATAGAAGTTAAAGAGGGTATTTATGCTCGTCGTATCCTTTATATGGATATCAGAGGCCGGGGGGCTATTCCGTTGACCCGTACTGATGAGAATTTGACTTCACGAGAAATTGAAAAAAAAGCCGCCGAATTGGCCTATTTTTTGTGCGTACCAATTGAAGTCTTTTGAGAAAAGGAAATGGGCTGAAGAATGAATGCTTTCTCAGCAGGAGGGAAAAAATTCCTGTTTTTTCTATAACATAATTTAACTGAAGTTTCGTCAAAACGTTCAGTCGAGCCAAAGCCGATATATATGGAACAACCCTAAAACAAAACTCCCTCCTTTGTGGTTTTTTATGCGTATCCAAATCCATGCAACTCAATTCAAACAAGTAACAAATTGAACTACTAGATTCAATTCATCAGATATATCAAATGATTTCGAAAGAAATCAATTCATCTTTTTTCAATATTTGTTGGAATTGATACTTTAGATGGAGATAAATCCTATCGTGTAAATGATTTCTTTCAATCGACCCTTTAATTTATCCTTTCTTTTGTGTCCCATTACTAATACTAACCAATACTAATACTAACCAATAAAGGGTTTTCTTAATAATGATAACAGATCCATTTCTATCTTGTTTTACCACTCATTTTTTTTTATCATCACAATGTCTTTCTCTCAATTATTCTATTCTTGGATATGGGTAATCGTTGGAATTTTTTCAAAATATTCTATATTTTTATAGAAAAGGAATTCTTTCGTCTCAAAATATCAATTCAAAAAATTTATTAGTTCTTGATTCGAATTCGAAGCGGAGTCGTAGTCTATTTTTGTATTCGTTCTAGATTCACACAAAATTACAAATAAAATAGATTCATAGGTTTAATACCTTGTCTAGAACTCATGGGTAAAAGAAATATTCGATCACATAGAGTCGACGAATGAAGTGGGTTAATTAATAATTCACAAACGAAAAATGGCAAAAAAGAAAGCATTCATTCCTCTTTTCTATCTTGCATCTATAGTGTTTTTTTCCTGTTGGATTTCTCTCTCATCATTTACTAAAAGTATGGAATCTTGGGTTACTAATTGGTCGAATACTGATCAATCCGAAATCTTTTTGAATGATATTCAAGAAAAAAGTATTTTAGAAAAGTTCATAGAATTAGAGGAAATCCTCTTCTTGGACGAACTGATCAAGGAATACTCGGAAATACATCTACAAAAGCTTCCTATAGGAATCCACAAGGAAACGATCCAATTAATCAAGATACACAATGAGGATCGTATACATATGATTTTGCACTTCTCAACAAATATAATATGTTTTGCTATTCTAAGCGGTTATTCTATTTTAGGTAATCAAGAACTTGTTATTCTTAACTCTTGGGCTCAGGAATTCCTATATAACGTAAGCGATACAGTAAAAGCTTTTTCGATTCTTTTATTAACGGATTTATGTATCGGATTTCATTCACCCCACGGTTGGGAACTAATGATTGGTTCTGTCTACAAGGATTTTGGATTTGTTCATAATGATCAAATCATATCTGGTCTTGTTTCCACTTTTCCAGTTATTCTCGATACTATTTTAAAATATTTGATTTTCCGTTATTTAAATCGTGTATCTCCGTCACTTGTAGTTATTTATCATTCAATGAATGATTAATAAATGATCCACCGATATTAATCTAATCAAATTAGAATGTTTTTTAATGTGTAGTTCTACATTAAAAACTTTCTACCCGGGGGATTTTCATCCTATAGCATTCCAGTAAAATGATTCCAGTAAATAGCAGAATCGTGGATAGGGAACTATACGAGCGACCTACCCAATTTATTGTATAAATTTTCGGATCAATGATTAGACCATGCAAACTAGAAATATTTTTTCTCGGATAAAGGAACAGATTACTCGATCGATTTCCGTATCGCTCATGATATATATCATGACTCGAACATCCATTTCAAGTGCATATCCCATTTTTGCGCAGCAGGGTTATGAAAATCCACGAGAAGCGACTGGGCGTATTGTATGTGCCAATTGCCATTTAGCTAATAAGCCCGTGGATATTGAGGTTCCACAAGCGGTACTTCCTGATACTGTATTTGAAGCAGTTGTTCGAATTCCTTATGATAAGCAAGTGAAACAAGTTCTTGCTAATGGTAAGAAAGGGGGTTTGAATGTGGGGGCTGTTCTTATTTTACCGGAGGGGTTTGAATTAGCTCCTTCCGATCGTATTTCTCCCAAGATGAAAGAAAAGATAGGCAATTTGTCTTTTCAGAGCTACCGCCCTAATCAAAAAAATATTCTTGTGATAGGGCCTGTCCCTGGTCAGAAATATAGCAAAATCACCTTTCCTATTCTTTCGCCCGACCCCGCTACTAAGAAGGATGTTCACTTCTTAAAATATCCTATGTACGTAGGGGGAAATAGGGGAAGGGGTCAGATTTATCCCGACGGAAGCAAGAGTAACAATACAGTTTATAATGCTACAGGAGCGGGTATAGTAAGTAAAATCATACGAAAAGAAAGGGGGGGGTACGAAATAACCATAACGAATCCGTCGGATGGAGGTCAAGTGGTTGATATTATCCCTCCTGGACCAGAACTTCTTGTTTCAGAAGGTGAATCCATCAGATTTGATCAACCACTAACGAGTAATCCTAATGTGGGTGGATTTGGTCAGGGAGATGCAGAAATAGTACTTCAAGATCCATTACGTGTCCAAGGTCTTTTATTCTTCTTGGCATCTGTTATTTTGGCACAAATATTTTTGGTTCTTAAAAAGAAACAGTTCGAGAAGGTTCAATTGGCCGAAATGAATTTCTAGACTCGCCAATTTATCGACATCAAGTTCG